TAGAATTCCCAAATCAGACTTTGGTAAATCATTTTTTTTTCATCTCCTGCTGATTCAGAGGTACCGTCTCTTGGATCCATTGTATAGTTTAATGGTAAAGTTTGATTACCATTAACCCCCAGAAAAGTGAACGAGTTTTTCGGTTTGATTCATATCCTATTCATCTTCTAAAGGTGTCCCTCGGCTGATTTATATTTTATATTAAGTTAAGGTGGCCTTAGGCCTTATTCCCTATTGTATTTGTATTGTGTAGTGCTTTTTGATTTCCTAAAGGTGGCCGGCCCTCAGCAACTATTATTTCTAGTTTATTTATGAATAAAGGTGGCCATAGGCCCCTATGGTCCATTGGTGCCCCTATGGTCCAGTGGTTACGACCTCTCTCTTTCACGGAGAAAACGAGGGTTCAAGTCCCTCTAGGGGTATACCAAGACCATAGGAGTAGGATTTTATCAAAAGTGAAATGGATTTGTCAACTCCTCAGTCTATCCGTGTCAGTTTGATTTGATATATTTTATCAAAAGTGAAATGGATTTGTCCGCCTGGGAGACGAAAGAAAGTTGATTATGGAACGTCTAATTAGGCGTTGGGTCGATGCCCGAGTGGTTAATGGGGACGGACTGTAAATTCGTTGACAATATGTCTACGCTGGTTCAAATCCAGCTCGGCCCAACAATTCGCCAATCTACTATCAGATGGTAGAACCCTCTTGTTCTTAAGAAATACCTGATAAGAGAGAAGAAAAAAGAATCCAAATTTTCTGCTAGATCTCTTCTTATTTCCCTGGGATTGTAGTTCAATAGGCAAGAGCACCGCCCTGTCAAGGCGGACGTTGCGGGTTCGAGCCCCGTCAGTCCCGACGGATCCAATAAGTACATCAATTAACCTCTCCATTTTATGTGAAATGAAAGAAGGGACAGAGAGCATAATTTAATTCCGAAGGGGTTTCCCCTCTTTTTTTCAGGATTCTGTCGAAGAAAGAACAAACCCTAAACTAAAATGAAAATAATTAAAATAGTGAAGTTGATAGAATATTCCATCTTTTCTCCCGCGACTCATCTTTCTCATACTTCTTTGTCTTCCAAAGAAAATGGGATCATTCAAATTTACAACCTAATTCCTCTTTTTTTCCACTTCGCTTGTATTGTTTGTTGGGGTTTTGTAGTTAAGTTAATGGAAACGGACGAGGATACTTCATTTGATGGTTCTACACGGAAGACCTAAGGTAAGTTATAGAAAAGAAAGAACAGAAAAGAAGGATAAATAAAGGAATTTTTGATTGGTCCGGGAATCCCATCTTGGATTCGGTATGGATAAAAGATCTTCGTATGTTATACTATTCAATTCTCGACGACGAATTAATTTAATAGCTCAGATATTGTTATTCATGATATTGATCCGATTCAAGATCATCGATAGGTAATGCATTCATTGAATTGACAGGTGAAAGATTTATCATCTCTATGGGATTAAATCCCGAGTTATTGTGAAATAAAAAAACGATGAGATTGAGATTATGGAAGTAAATATTCTTGCATTTATTGCTACTGCACTGTTCATTTTAGTTCCTACTGCTTTTCTACTTATCATTTACGTAAAAACAGTCAGTCAAAATAATTAATTACTTGAAATGAAACTTGACTTCTGAGTTCTTATCAATAGTTGAAGAAATCAAATCAAAAGGATTCTTTTTTTGCGTCTTAAATGAAATCAACGGACTATAATGGGCGGTATTCTATGAGATCCGAGAGTATGGTAAGAAATAAATTTCTTTCTTACCATACTCTCTATTACTGTTATAGTAGTGTATAAAGTTGTACTTGACTTTCTAATAAAGTTGGTATACTATATTAGCTTCTATCTATATCTACAATATATGTAGTGATTAATCCATATATGGAATTAACGTAGGACCCAATTCTCTTTCTTTCTGAAATAATTGTTTTACTGTTATACAATACATTTCTCCACTAGAATCCAATGGAATTTCGAAATGAATATATTTTGAATTGAAATAATTTTCAAATCAAATAAAAAATGCGTTGCAGAACGATCTATAAAACAATTGATACCGTTTCATTCCTCAACTAAATTAGTAGTGCTTCTAAAGTCCACTTCTTCCCCATACTACGAGTGAAAGGGAAAATGTAAAGACTACCATTAAAGCAGCCCAAGCGAGACTTACTATATCCATGTCAATTATGTCCCTTATCTTTATGATAGAAATATTCCATTATTGTATTGCTCACTAATAATAGTAGAATCCATGGTCCAGAGTCAAAAAGGGATTCTGGCCCAACACTATTGATGAACCAATCAAATAAATCCATTTCTAAAAAATTACTATATGATTTCTAATCGGGAAAGACTAAACACAAGTAAAATACACAATGATGCTACAAAGGAATGTTACTAATGGAACATATAGTAAAAAAAAAAGAGGGCCCATTCTTTGTTGCCCTTCAACTTCAAAGATCAATTGCTATCTATTACATACTTTTATTTCCTATTTGATCTAATCCGTAACCTTTCCCGATTGTCTCTCTGAAGCAGTTGGGGGATAGTATAATATACTCTTGACGAGGGGTTTCAAAAAAAAATAATAAAATTTTTTCACTTTTTCTATAAAAAAGTAAATTATCCATCCAATCTCAATATAATAGTGATTGAATGCCTGAACACTCAGAGATTCTCGCGAGTCTATAATATGTAGATTACATAAAGGACTTTCCACAACTAGTTAGCCGCCGGCTATGCCAATGAAATTCAAGACCCAATCAGTAGATATTACATTAGCAGTAGAAGGGAATCGGGAAGTCTTGCTTCGACCATTATAATATAATCTTTCTTTGAATTTTAGATTGAAAGATTTCCAATCTTTTACAAAATCCCCAGAATAGATGTTTAGAATCAACCAAGTATCAACAATCCCCTTATTCTGTTCTACTGGGGAAAATTTGGGTGATTTATATCAGCAGATAAGAGATTTTGATTCGTTTGTTGATGAGGCGGCACCCGGATTTGAACTGGGGAAAAAGGATTTGCAGTCCCCCGCCTTACCACTCGGCCATGCCGCCAAAACGATACACAATAGGATAAAATTTTCTGGGTTGGATTACTAAACTTTAGTTTATTGTACTTGCATCCCTTTTTTAATTTAATCCTTTTGCTAAATTTATAAAAATTCTAAAAGAAACCCCTTTCCCCTTTTGATTGTAGTTGATCCACCCCTTCGAATGCCGAAAAACTTCCCCTCACTTTTCTATTGAACAATCAAATGTATATTTTCATTCAAAAAAGCCAAAATTTATGACAAATGGGAACCCTTAACTATTCGTTGACTGAGAATTCCTGAATGATTCTTGGATTTGAATCTAAAATTGGGTTTGCCGAATGACATAAGAAACTACAAAACATACTTAATTGATTCTTTTGAATCAAAAATCCTTCTCAATTTCTATTATAACAAAAATGATAAGTATATGTAAACCCCACAATGGAAATTCTTACACAGATACCAAATTGGGTATCTTATTTAGAGTATGTTTCCTATACCTATAAATAAAGGGAATTCGTTGGAACAAAAAAAAGGCCCGGCTGGGTATTGACCGGGCCAGGCCCAAAAGGCACTTCGAACAAAATAAAAGCAAGAAGGTCTTCTTTATTTATCTTTCTATTTGGATCTTTCGAGCATCTAAATGGAATTCCTAATTATATAATAACGATAAAGAATGTGAAAGAAATACTTTCTTTAATCCTTACTTGATGTGTAATGTAACATAGTAATTATCTTTTTCAATTGGGAGAGATGGCTGAGTGGACGAAAGCGGCGGATTGCTAATCCGTTGTACGAGTTATTCGTACCGAGGGTTCGAATCCCTCTCTTTCCGTTTCCGTTGATGACTTTCTATTTTTTTCTTTCAAATTTCGCAAACCCCTTTTGATTTTTTCCTAGTTAAACGTATGGAATATAGAAAATAAAATCTTAAGAAAATTGGAAAATCAAGCAAGAAAAACGAAATTTTTATTTTATTCTTCACGTCCAGGATTACGTCCTGGATCATTGGATAGGAATCCAAAGATGAAGAGAGAAACAAAGAATATTACTACTGTGTAAACGAAAAGTTTGAGAGTAAGCATTACACAACCTCCAAGATCATTTTTTGAAAAAGAAAAACGAGAAAAGATAATAGATCCTCCATTTTTATATCACATATCCTATTTTGACACCAAGAAATGAATTCTAGAAATAGAAAAGAATGTTCAGAAATTCAAATGAAGTTGAAATTTGTAATAAGAGTCTTTGATTATCACAAATCACTTTCATACCCACAATTAGATATTCTAAGGGACCCTAACCTAATAAGGTCTTTCGCCGGAAAAAGGATTAGAATCGGGAAATGGGGCGAGCGGAATTTCTCGCGGCTATCCAAGAATTTCAATGTTTGAATTGAAGGTTCATACTCCCAGACTTATTTGATCTTATCAATTGTTATAATTTTTCTCGAATAAATCATGAATTTTCTAGGATAGTATTCAAGATCTTATCGAAAACTTACAGCAGCTTGCCAAACAAAGGCTAAAAGAAAAAAGAACAGAGGTATGACTGGCATAACATCTACGATTGGATTCAAAAAAGCATAGGCTTCGGGCAATTTGGCGAAGAAAAGACTACTCGGATAAAGGGTAGAATTAAGACAGATCAAACTAAAGATATTAAGCATAACAGACATTTTGTTCGTCGAGATAATTGCATTTTGATTGAGTTATTGATATAAGGAAAAATGAAGAAAGTAAGGTAGACAAAAAAATCCTTCTTTTTCCGCTCAATCAAAAATCCTCCAATCCTCAAAGGAGAATAGAAGAAATCATACTTTCATACAATATCTTAATTGAATTATATGTAATGATCAATAAATTCAGTTGAATTCTAGATATACACATGTCAAAATCCTAGCACGAATCTATAATCTATAATATATTCTATAAAGAAGAAAGATTTTCTCTAGTCTATAGATAGTTGGACTGGAATTGACGAACACTTAATACCAATATTATTCTTTATTAGTATTAGTGTCGAATAAAAATAGAAATGGGGCGTAGCCAAGTGGTAAGGCAACGGGTTTTGGTCCCGCTATTCGGAGGTTCGAATCCTTCCGTCCCAGAGCATATCCATTGTATCCGAATACATCTTTTTTGTTCAACAAGGTTCTGTTTCAAGGTCTAATATTGTATAGAATATTATTCTTCTTTCTTTTTTGATTTTGAATGATTCTTTTCGGAATCATATCTCATTTTTTCACAAACTGAACTAAATTGAGTTCAAATGACATGCAAATGTAACTGAATCCTTTTGTGATCCAGATAAAGATAAGATGGGACATATATCACAGTTGCAGAAAGATTACTTAACCTCAGGTTAAACAAAATATGAAAATACATATAAAACGAGGAAGTGCTTAGCCTATAGGTATGTATTGTTATCCTATATTCAGTGACAATAGTCTTTCTATTTTTGTGAAAAATAATTTGCATCCCTAAAATATTCAAATTTAAATATTTAACAATGATATTTCTTTTTATTGTTCGATCTATTTAGCTTATTTGCTTTAAATCATTGACAATTCTATTCGAAAAGAAACAGAAATATTTATTTCTTATGATAATCAAATGTAGTCTTTACTGTAAAAAGTAAAACTTGACTCAAATAATGATGTCGAAGTAGGAAACTTTTTCAATTATCAAGATTTGTAATGATTCCTTATGGGTTGAATCTTTAGGAAGTTGGAAATGGGTCAGTCTATCTTATTGAGTCACTTGAACAGGCAGAGTCAAATAGAATTTCTTTATTCGTGTTATTTCTGTTAGTTATGTTATTTCTATATTTTGATTTATGAATATTTCTGTTAGATATTTTTTTGAGATAGAGATTTATAGAAAAAAGTTGCGTTCATACAAAAAAAGCCCAGGTCTTGCTAAGATTTCTTCAGAAAAATCTTTATTATCTATTATTATCTATGTAGCTAAGAAAAAATATAAATGACTATGTCTCTGTACCGACTGAACCAATGACTATTCATGATTCCATAATTGAATCAATTCCATACTGGTTCCAAATTAGAGGAATGTTATGGTAAAACTTCGTTTAAAACGATGTGGTAGAAAGCAACGTGCGACTTGAAGGACACGATCCGGTGTGGATTCTTATTCTTACATCCACCATTTTATTTTATATAGGAATGAAGGTGCTCTTGGCTCGACGTCGTTTGTTCTATTCTACTAGAACCCTTCTTTTTTTATTGGGTTGTAATGTAAATAGTTCATGATGGAGCTCGAGTAGAAAGTATTTATTAATTTCTCAGGGGCAACGATCTAGGGTTAATGCCAATCAATAAATTGGAACAACTTCGTAAGTATATCTTCGATATAGAAATCGAAAGAATCCGATTCGAGCAAATTTTCAATTCAAAAAAATTGTTGGAACCGCAAAAACTTTTTCGATCCACAGTGTATCGCGCACGAATCAACCGTCGGTATGATTCTTTGATAGAAAGAAATCACAAAAGGGGTATGTTGCTACCATTTTGAAAGGATTAAGAAGCACCGAAGTAATGTCTAAACCCAATGATTTAAAACAAAGATAAAGGATCCCAGAACAAGGAAACACCGCTTCAATTGTCTCACAGATCCGAATAAAGAATCCAAATAGATTTTCAACGAGACAAAAAAAAAGGGGGGGTTAAAGACCACTCAATAAAAAAATATCTTAATTTTCTTTAATATATTTGAGAATTATTGAACTTGAGTTATGAGTACAAATGATTTTTTAGTTTTCAGGAAGGAAGCTAAATAAAAATGACTATGAGTTAAATTATAGGCTAATTTCTTTTACGGATTCCTTTACTATTTATTATAATTTTATCCATAGACAAAACTTCGAATCATTTTTTCTCGAGCCGTACGAGGAGAAAACTTCCTATACGGTTCTAGGGGGGGGTTCTTTTTCATCTACATCTATCCCGATGAGCCGTCTATCGAATCGTTGCAATTGATGTTCGATCCCGAAGAGAAGGAAGAGATCTTCGGAAAGTGGGTTTTTATGATCCGATCAAGAATCAAACTTATTTAAACGTTCCCGCTATTCTCTATTTCCTTGAAAAAGGCGCTCAGCCTACAGGAACTGTTCAGGATATTTTAAAAAAGGCAGAGGTTTTTAAGGAACTTTGCTCTAATCAAACGAAATTCAATTAAATTAAGGAAATAAAAACCAATTCAATATTAAATTAAGGAAATAAAAACTAAGGGTAGGATAGTGATTTCTATATCATTTTGGATATCTTTTCTATACTATGTTTTTTTATTTCCTTCTTTTCTTGCTCTATTAGTATCTATTTATCATTGCTTTTATAGAATCTTTTTCTAATGAAAACCTTATTTGATTGATCCTCACAAAATCGAAAATTCTGGCATTACCTGCAATCGGGTGGTTTTCATTCGAATTCT